TCAATTCCCTCCCTGAGAACCGTACTTGAGAGTTTCCTACCTCATACGGCTCGACAACCAACTCTTTTGTTTTGGTGTACCAGTTTTTTAACTTTAACCTACTTGAACTTTATATCTAATTGAATGTCTAATTGAATGAGATTTCGTAATAGATATTTTGTTTTTGTTGAATTAAACAAAAGAGAGTAATTACATGAGTTTCAAACTTTCATTTTGATTTAATTAATATATTAATTAATATAATAAGTTTTATCTTTTCTCCTACCTTCAGAAAAAAAAAAAGGCATGTCCACTGTTATTAGATATTCGAATTTTCTGAAAGGTAACTATCCCGCTTTCATATAAAAATTTATATAGAATCTTTGAAAAAGACTTTTTCATACTTCAAAAAAAAGAAAAAGACTTACTGTCTTTAGGATCTGATGCTACACCGCTGCTCAATACCTTAGTGGCCACTCTATTACATAAGTGGATTCCTAAGATTTATCTCATATTATGATATAAATAAACAGCTCTTGTTGTATCGGTCCAAAACCTTTACAATTGATCTTTACGGTGCTTCCTCTATCAATTAAATCTTTTTTTATCCATAGAAAAGAAAGTATTTAGGCATATCTAGTCTTCACTTCATATTTCGATCGATGAAGTTTATTTAGTTGCTACAGCTGATAAAAAATCGTTTTGGACGATGCTTATGTAGAAAGCCCTTTTTTTGTGTTTCTAGTATTTCATTGACTAGCTGTTCGTTCTTGTTTTCTATAGTGGAGATAGTCGCACGTAATGACAGATCACAGCCATATTATTAAAAGCTTGTGGTAAAAAGGGGTTTCGTTCTAATGCCCGAAAATAATATTCTAAAGCTTTGGTATGTTCCCCATTACTTGTGTGGATAAGGCCTATATTATAGAGTATATAACTTCGATCATAGGGGTCAATTTCTAGTCGCATAGCTTCATAATAATTCTGTAATGCTTCCGCATAATTTCCTTCAGATTGAGCCGACATCCGTTACGATCGTCATTCGCTTTAACGAATTCTCCGTTTCAGAACCGTATGTGAGATTTTCATCTCATACGGCTCCTCCTTTAGGTGCATAATGAAAATAATATATGGAAAAATGTGATGTCATTATGAACTAAGCGGGGCTAATGTTTTTACAAGAAATCCCTAGCCAACCTTCTTGCAAAAGATCTTTTCTTACTACCAAGTGGGTTCATGCTAGATAAAAATAAAAAAGGAAACTCTAAAAATTTCTTTGTTCTCAACGCCCCTAAATTTCCAGGAATTAGTCACTTCAACAGTCTTCAATGGTTATACGGGTATCCAAAGTACGAACGAGATGGATGTTTATTGTTCCAACCATTTTAATTAGTCCCAATCCCAAAGAAGAAGAAGAAAGAAAGGTAATCATTTTGAAGAAAGTTTTCGTGTTGTTGATTTCTCGGCGTAGTGCTTCTTCCCCTATGCCTCCTATTCGTATATTGTATTAGTGTAGTAGGATTGATCTGTAATACGGGAACTATAGGTAAAAACCTTTTGCTCAATACTACAATTCACAATTGAAGCATCTAAGGCTGCATTAATCGTGGATACATGACAGAAGGGATTGTTTTTTTATATTATAAACTTCACCTTCAAAAGCGTAGATTTTTTTTTCAATACTCGTTTTTCTTTCTATTACAAATCGGCGAGAAATAAAAAAAAATAATGATAATCAAATCGCACCATCTCTGTAATAAGTAAATGCCTCTTTTTCTCCGGAAGTTGTCGGAATGACTCGTAATAAGATATCGGCTACAATTGTAAAGGTTTTATCAATAAAATTTCCATTTATACGCGATCTTGGCATAGGTAGTAATCCATTCTCTAACTCTTTTTATTTCCTTTACCTTTTCTTTTGTGAGAAAATTTTATCACAAACAAAGGAATTGTATAGTACGAACTAACATAAAAGCGGACTCATTAAAAAAACACATCTACTTCCAATTTTTCCGGTCAAAAAAAGTATCTATTAACCATAATCTAAAAAACGATGAATAACTCGCTATTCACCCAGATACTCAGTCATAATCCTGATGTCGGAGAGATGGCCGAGTGGTTGAAGGCGTAACATTGGAACTGTTATGTAGACTTTTGTTTACCGAGGGTTCGAATCCCTCTCTTTCCGTACTTTCAACTAATTCACCAATCGTACTTGATTGACCACAATGTATCAAATCCAATAAAAAAGAATAGATATAAAATCTACCTTGTTTTGATTTTGAAATAGATTCTCTATTCCTAATTTCTTTCATATGGAAAATGCTAGGAAGAGCAAACAAGGGATCCAAATCTCCCTACCAATCTATGATACATGAATAGGAAAAAGATTCCTCGATAAAATCCCTTACCTTGTGCCTTTTTATTTTTAATCAAAAAAGAGGGCAAAGGGGAGTTGTCCGAACTCTTGTTTTTAGTAATTTTTTTTACTTAAGTTAGGTTTATTAAGTCTGTCGAGAGTAATATTCTACGACAAGCAATTCATTTATTTTCAAACCGACGCATTTCCTATCTATTATTTGATTGACTAACCCTTCATATTGGAATGTGTGAAGAGTCAGATGGTTTGGCAATTCCTCAGGGGCAGATGAATCAAGAAGATTTTGAACCAAAGTTCTAGAGTTTTGGTCATCCTTCACTGTAATAATATCTCGGGGTTTGCAGCGATAACTTGGTATATCAACTATACGACCATTAACTAAAATATGTCCATGGTTAACTAATTGGCGCGCTTGAGGAATAGTTAAAGCCATACCCAATCGAAAAAGGATGTTATCCAAACGCATTTCAAGTAATTGTAGTAAAACTTGACCTGTTGACCCCTTGGCTTTTCCGGCGATACGCACATATTTAAGCAATTGGCGTTCTGTAAGACCATAATGAAAACGCAATTTTTGTTTTTCTTCTAAACGAATACGATATTGAGATTTTTTTACGGAGCGTGCTTGGTTTCTAAGATCGCTTCCTGCCTTAGGCCTTTTACTAGTTAGTCCCGGTAAAGCCCCCAGGCGGCGTATTTTTTTAAAACGAGGCCCTCGGTAACGTGACATAAAGACTCCTTTTTTTATTGAAATTGTACAAAACTAAATAAAATTAAAACTGAACTAAATGATAATGATAAATGACGTGAAATACACTCCAATAAACTAGTGGAATACAAAGAGTAAGAAGATATATTCTCTCAATATACAGATTTTTTTTATTGTATATACAATATATATAAATAAAAAAAATCAAAAAAAAATTTCCTTTATTTTCTTGATTTATTTTGCAAAGATCGAACTCTTTTACCCAATATATATTCCTATATGGAAGTTTATATGACATAATATAAATGGAGTGGTAACTTTTGGAAAAAGGTGAAAGAAGGCTTTTCAATCTTCTTTGATTTTGAAAGTACATTAAAAATCATGTAAAAAAACGAAAAAATATGGAAAAGCCGGCTATCGGAATCGAACCGATGACCATCGCATTACAAATGCGATGCTCTAACCTCTGAGCTAAGCGGGCTCAAATAAAATAGCGCATACATACAAATTCACTAAACTACTAGATCGTATCAATTAACTATTCTATTAATATTTTTCCTTATCTATTTATAATTAATAATATTCTATATATTCTAGAACAGAATATAGCTCACATAAATAGTGACTATCATTAAATAAATAAAACCTAACCTTAATTAATAGAATATAGCAGTATATTGACTTTATAATTTTGATTTCATTAGTTTCTAAATAAGAAACTCTTAACTTAATTAGATCAGAAATATTTTTTTTTAGTTAAATGATATCTGATTTGAAATTCTTGTTTTTTTGTTCTAACCTCAGACTATTATTATTTTATACTTTTGTTTTTTATTTCTATTTTTATTTTATATAGTATAGAATTATTAGAATTTAAAATTTACGAAGTAGACTTCTTATTTTTTTTTCCATTGCACATTGTACAATTCTAAGTTTCAATAATAATCATAAATTTATTTTCATGAAAGTAAAAAAAAAAAAAAAGAATCGACCGTTCGACTATTTATTAAAATTTAAGACAAAGATGAGAAAAGAAAGAACATATATATGTTATGTAATCTATAACCCTATTGAATTGCAAATAAAAAAATGATAGAATCTTTGTTGATTAGACTAAATCAATATGGATGGGGCTCAAAAAAATGAAAGAAGATAACAAAGACATAAAATAAGTATCTATAATGTAATGAATCCCAAGGTTTCGGCATAAGAAAAAAATGGAAAGACATCATAATGAGATCCTAATAAAAAGGGGATATGGCGGAATTGGTAGACGCTACGGACTTAATTGGATTGAGCCTTGGTATGGAAACCTACTAAGTGATAACTTTCAAATTCAGAGAAACCCTGGAATTAACAATGGGCAATCCTGAGCCAAATCCTGGTTTACGCGAACAAACCGGAGTTTTCAAAGCGATAAAAAAAAGGGATAGGTGCAGAGACTCAATGGAAGCTGTTCTAACAAATGGAGTTCACTACCTTGTGTTGATAAAGGAATCCTTCGATCGAAACGTCAAATCAAAAAGGATGAAGGAGAAAAACCTATATTGTCTAAATATAGGTAACACAAAACGATTTCAAAAATGACGACCTGAATCTAGATTTCTATTTTTTTATAAACAAAATCGAAATGTTGTGAATCATTTCGAAGTTTCAGAAATAATATTCATTGATCAAATGATTCACTTCATAGTCTGATAGTTCCTTGGTGGAACTTTTTAATCGGACGAGAATAAAGATAGAGTCCCATTTTACATGTCAATACTGACAACAATGAAATTTATAGTAAGATGAAAATCCGTTGACTTTTAAAATCGTGAGGGTTCAAGTCCCTCTATCCCCAGCCCTACTCCCCCAAAAGGTCTGTTTGACACCTTACCTTTTTTTAGTTATTATAGAGTTGAATTATTTAGAATCTATATCATTTTTCAT